ATAAAGTGCTTCCTTAGGAGTTAAACTCCCATTCGTCCATATTTCTAGAAAAAGTATCTCTTGTTTTTCATTCCCATTCCCATAAGAATGAATACTATGATTTGCATTTCGAACAGGCATGGATACGGCATCTATAGGGTAACTTCCATCTTGAGAGTTATTTGTGGGTTTCGTACGATATCCGCGATCTCTCTTGATTTGTAATCCAATACACAAATCAATTGATTCCGTCAGGTTAGCTATATGCTGTGTCGTGTCAACTATTTCCACAGAAGGTGGTAAGATGATATCTTGAGCGGTTACGTATCTAGGACCCCTGACGCAAATGGATGCGTCTCTAACTCCATATAGAGTACTTCTCAATACAATTTCTTTCAAATTTATTAAAATTTCGTGGACTGATTCCTTAATACCTACTATTGTGGAATATTCATGTGGTACCTTCTCAGATTTTGCGCGTGTGATACATGTTCCCTCTATTTCTCCAAGTAAAGCCCTTCGCATGGCAATACCTATGGTATCGGCTTGACCTTTCATAAGCGGGGACAGAATGAAACGACCATAATAAAGACGCTTACTGTCTATTCTTGATTCAACACACTTCCACTGTAGTGTTCGAGTGGACCCTGCTACTTCCTCTCGAACCATACTAATATTATTATTTGATCAGATCATTGAATCATTTATTTCTCTTGAAATCTGTTTAATTCTTATTTCTACACACGTCTTTTTTTAGGGGGTCGACATCCATTATGTGGCATAGGTGTTACATCGCGCACGAAACTTAATAGTATACCACTTCTACGAATGGCTCGTAATGCTGCATCTCTTCCGAGACCAGGGCCTTTTATCATAACTTCTGCCCGTTGCATACCCTGATCAACTACTGTGCGAATAGCATTGACTGCTGCTGCTTGAGCAGCATAGGGTGTCCCTCTTCTTGTGCCCTTGAATCCGGAAGTACCCGCGGAGGCCCAAGAAACTACCCGACCTCGTACATCTGTAACAGTTACAATGGTATTGTTGAAACTTGCTTGAACATGAATAACTCCTTTTGGTATTCTACGTCCATTTTTACGTGAACCAATACGCCCATTCTTACGTGAACCAATTCTTGGTATAGGTTTTGTCATATTTTATCATCTCATAAATATGAGTCAGAAATATACAGAAAGATACGGAGATATCCATTTCATGTTAAAACAGATTCTTTCTTTTTACACGGGTCCTTCTTTTAAAAAGTTCTTTTTTAGAAAGATTACCCTTGTCTCTGTTTGTGTCTCGGATTGGAACAAATCACTATAATCCGTCCGCGCCTACGGATCAGTCGACATTTTTCACAAATTTTACGAACAGAAGCCCTTATTTTCATATTTCTCATTCCTTACCTTAATTCTGAATCTATTCCTTGGAAAAAATAAGTTTCTTGATTTTTTATTAACTTAAAATTGTATCCCCACGAAAGGAATGTTTAAAAAAATCACCTAATCGTTCGAATCTTTGTTGCGAATTCTATAAATTATACGTCCCCTGGTTGAATCATAACGACTTACTTCGATTTTTACTCTATCTCCTGGTAGTATCCGTATAAAACTGCGCCGTATCTTCCCTGAAACATAACCTAGAATTAGATCCTCATTATCTAAACGGACCCGGAACATGCCGTTGGGAAGTGATTCAGTAATTAAACCTTCATGAATCAATTTTTGTTCTTTCATTCTATTCTAGGTAACCCCCTTGAAGTATCAACTAATGGAGGAAGGGTTATTTTCTATTTCACAAATAGATGGGAAGTTAGAGATAAAATTAGGATAACAGGGGGTGAGGATCACCATATATAACACAAAATTTCTCCCCCAATTTTTTCTAGTCGAGCTTCTCGATCTGTCATTATACCTCGAGAAGTGGAAAGAATTACAATCCCCATTCCACCTAAAATCTTAGGAATTTGTTGATAGTTGGAATAGATTCGTAGACCGGGTCGGCTGATACGTTTTAAAATGGTTCTATATATTCCCTTTCTAGTCCTTCTATGTCGCAGGGTTAAAACCAAGAAATATTTGTTACTTTCCTGATGTTTCCGAACGTTTTCAATAAAACCTTCTCGTAGAAGTATTTTTACAATGTTTTCGGTAATATTAGTAGATGCTATTCGAACCGTTCCTTTTTTATCTATGTCAGCATTTCTTATAGAAGTTATTATATCGGCAATAGTATCCTTACCCATGACGAACTATAATTATTGGTACCCCCTAATTTTGATATAATCAACATGTTTTTTTTTAATTATTAAAATAATTATATTAATTAATATTAATTAAAAGTATATGCTTGATACACAATCCACTAATTGACCTATTTCAGATACCCCATTATATCACTATATCATAGTCTAATCTACTAGTATTTATAATACCTCGGGAGCTAATGAAACTATTTTAGTAAAATTCAACTGTCTCAATTCCCGAGCGATCGCACCAAAAACTCGAGTTCCTTTTGGATTTCCTTCTTGATCAATAACAACCGCGGCATTGTCATCATATCGTATTATCATACCGTTGTCACGTTTGAGTTCTTTACATGTACGTACAATTACAGCCCTAATTACTTCTGATCTTTCTAGAGGCATATTTGGTACTGCTTCTTTGATTACGGCAACAACAACGTCACCAATATGAGCATATCGTTGATTACCAGCTCCTATGATTCGAATACACATCAATTTTCGAGCTCCGCTATTATCCGCTACATTCAAAAGGGTCTGAGGTTGAATCATATCATTTTTATTTTAATCTGTTATTTCACTGCAAAGGATAAAGGAAAAAAAGAAATATTGTCTGTCCAGAAATAAATAAACCTATATTTTTTCATCATCAATACCCCTTTTATTTCTACATCCCTATCCCGCAATAACGAATTGAGTTCGTATAGGCATCTTGCACGCAGCTATTGAAATAGCTGCTCTGGCTACAGTTTCTGATACTCCGCCCATTTCATAAAGTATTCGACCCGGTTTAATAACAGATACCCAATATTCGGGGGCTCCCTTCCCCGAACCCATACGTGTTTCCGCAGGTCTTACTGTAACAGGTTTGTCGGGAAATATACGTACCCATATTTTTCCGCCACGACGCGCATATCGTGTCATTGCTCTTCGTCCTGCTTCTATTTGTCTAGCCGTGATCCAAGCGGGTTCAAGTGCCTGAAGAGCGTATCTGCCGAAACTAATATGATTGCCTCGACAAGATATTCCCTTCATTCTTCCTCTATGTTGTTTACGAAATTTGGTTCTTTTGGGGTTATAGTTGATGGTTGTTTCTTAATTTAATTCCATCTCTACTGCAGAACCGGACATGAGAGTTTCTTCTCATCCGGCTCCTCGCGAATGAAACGATTCATTAATATTACTACAGATACACATGTATTTAATAAATAATACACAATACACTTAGTAATGTAATGGGATTTATTGATATTTAATTTGTTATGTTATTATGTTATATAGTATTGTTATATGTTATATATAGTATTTAGTAAGAGTAAGCTGTATATACCAGATCAGCTATACAACCGGACGTGTATATTTTTTTTGTATATTTATATGTATATTTATTTTATATATATTTATATTTATAGAATGCTTTTTATTTTATAACATAACGAATCCTTATTTTTTTTTCCTATCGAATCGCGCAAAATATTGTAATTCAATAACTAAAACTAAAGGTTTCGCGGGCGAATATTGACTCTTTTCTGCTTCATTCGTAGGGTCAATCCATGACCTTTTAGAATAAATCAATTTGTTCTTGGTTCGTTCCGCCATCCCACCCAATGAATCATTAGGATTCGTTTTCAATAGAATCCTATGCAATCACAGGTTCTGTCGTTCCCATAGCCTCTTCGTTAATGGTTAGGTCCAAACTCTGCAATGGAGCCCCCGACAAAATTCGTTCTCGAGTCAATCTCCTTAGTTTCTATTAACCCGAGGCTCTTTATCTTTATTATTTATATATTATTTATATCAGTATTGATGCTTTATCACACTGCCTTTTGTAAGATAATTCATAGACCATACATATTGGAATCATATATCATTGATACTTTTGTTCTCTCTTTCTATCATTCTTCCATTTATTCGCATCCCTTTATTTTTGTTTCGCAACCTATAATCAGATTTCTATTTTTTTTTATGAAAAAATTTCAGTTGCTACAACTATATGATCGATCCAGTCATATAGTGACTGTTTCTTGGAATCTCGACAATACGAAGCAATAAGTTGGTTATTAGTTTATATAGTTAGTAAGTTCATAGTGGGGGTCGGTCAATTTTTTTTTTTTGAATCCCAACTATAAACTCTAAAAAAAAACTAACGAGTCACACACTAAGCATAGCAATTATATTAAATGGTCAATCAAATTTTTATTCAACCTTATAGAATTAGAATTGCTCATTTTTGTTTGATTTAACGAAAAAAAATGACAAACTGTTTTCATTTTTTTTTTGTTAAATCACTGGACAGAATGGCAAGACAAATGAGGGTCCATTATTCCTCGTCTACAAATATCCAAATTTTTATGCCTAATACTCCATAGATAGTTCGAATTGTATAGGAACAATGATCAATTTTAGCGCGAATTGTTTGTAGAGGAACCCTACCCTCTCTGATCCATTCGACACGTGCAATTTCTTTTCCGTCGATACGCCCTGCGATTTGCACTTGAATTCCTTTTGTATCCGTTTGTTCAGTTAATTCAATAGCTTTTTTCATTGCCTTTCGAAATGAAACTCTATTTTTTAATTGTAAAGCTATATATTCTGCAAGAATATTAGGTTGTCCATAAGGTTTTTCAACTCTTGTGATAGCAATGTTGAGTCTCCGGTTCACAGAATGAAACTCCTTTTGTACATTTATCTGTAATTCTTCGATTCCTCGTGTTCGGCCCTCTATTAATAAATTTGGGAATCCAATATAGATTATGACTTGGATCAAATCGATTCT